TTTTTTTTATAATAAATACATATATATAAAATGAATTGCCTGAAAAAAAGGATTACCTTGATAGGGTAAATCATGTAATAATATTACATTCATTATATTACAAAATCAAATAATAACACCACATTCATATTATATTTAATAGAATTAAACTATTACTAAAAGTATCAAAAACTTTTGTGCGTCATACACCAAAATATATAATAAACCCATATGTATATAAAAAAAAATAAGCTAATCAAGCTATTGGGCTCATACCCCACTTATAAAGGTTTTAATCCTTTTTTTTTTAATTTTTAATAATTCATCAAAAATTTTATTTTTATTTATATTAATAATAAGCACAATAATTACTATTTCCTCAAATTCATGATTAGGAGCATGAATAGGATTAGAAATTAACTTATTATCTTTTATCCCCCTAATAAGAGATAATAATTTAATATCAAATGAAGCTTCATTAAAATATTTTTTAACCCAAACTCTAGCATCCTCCATTCTACTATTTTCAACAATCCTGTTCATATACCAAAACAATTTAATAATACATTATCATAATATAAATTACATAAACATAATTATATTATCCTCTCTATTAATAAAAAGAGGTGCAGCACCCTTCCATTTCTGATTTCCTAATGTAATAGAAGGCCTAAATTGAATAAATGCATTAATTTTAATAACTTGACAAAAAATTGGACCATTAATACTAATATCTTACTTAATCATCAAGTTCATAATATTTTGATGCATTTTATTATCCATTGTAATTGGATCTCTTGGAGGATTAAATCAAACATCATTACGAAAATTAATAACATTCTCTTCTATTAATCATTTAGGCTGAATATTAATATGTATATACTCTAATGAATCATTATGAATTACATATTTCCTATTCTATAGATTCTTATCATTTAACTTAATTTTCCTATTCAACATATTCAAATTATTCCACATCAACCAATTATTTTCATTGTTCTTTTTCAACAAAACTTTAAAATTCTCCCTATTCTTAAATTTACTATCTTTAGGAGGACTACCCCCCTTCTTAGGATTCATCCCCAAATGATTAACAATTCAATTTTTAACACTAAATAATCAATTATTTATATTAACCATTATAATTATTATAACATTAATTACCTTATTCTATTATTTACGCTTGTGTTATACAACTTTCATATTAAATTATTATGAAAACAATTGAACCTTCAATATATATTGAAACAATTTTTCAATAAACTGCTACTTATTATTATCATTCATTTCATCTGTAGGCTTATTTATTATTAGATTTATTTATTATTTAATTTAAGACTTTAAGTTAAATAAACTAATAGCCTTCAAAGTTATAAATATAAGAATAATCTTTTAAGCCTTAATAATAACCATTATTCCTTTAGAATTGCAATCTAATATCATTCTTGACTACAAAGCCCTTGATTAAAAAGAAATTACTCTTATAAATAAATTTACAATCTATTGCCTAAAATTCAGCCATTTAATCGCAACAATGATTATTGTCAACTAACCACAAAGATATTGGAACATTATATTTCTTATTTGGAACCTGAGCTGGTATAGTAGGAACATCCTTAAGAATTCTAATTCGAGCAGAATTAGGTCACCCAGGAGCATTAATTGGTGATGATCAAATCTACAATGTAATTGTAACTGCACATGCTTTCGTAATAATTTTTTTTATAGTAATACCCATTATAATTGGGGGGTTTGGAAATTGATTAGTCCCATTAATACTAGGAGCCCCAGATATAGCTTTCCCTCGAATAAATAATATAAGTTTTTGATTATTGCCCCCATCTCTCACACTTCTATTAGTAAGCAGTATAGTAGAAAATGGAGCCGGAACAGGATGAACAGTATATCCTCCCCTCTCAGCCAGAATTGCTCATGGAGGAGCCTCTGTAGACTTAGCAATTTTCTCCCTACATTTAGCTGGTATATCATCTATTTTAGGAGCTGTAAATTTCATCACCACCGTAATTAATATACGATCTATAGGAATCTCATATGACCGAATACCCCTATTTGTATGATCAGTTGTAATTACAGCATTATTATTATTATTGTCCCTTCCCGTTCTAGCAGGAGCAATTACCATATTATTAACTGACCGAAATTTAAATACTTCATTTTTCGATCCCGCTGGAGGAGGGGACCCAATTCTATATCAACACCTATTTTGATTCTTTGGACACCCAGAAGTATATATTTTAATTCTACCCGGATTTGGAATAATTTCTCATATTATCAGACAAGAATGCGGAAAAAAAGAAACATTTGGTTCACTAGGTATAATCTACGCAATATTAGCTATTGGACTATTAGGATTTATTGTATGAGCACACCACATATTCACTGTAGGTATAGATGTAGATACTCGTGCTTACTTCACCTCAGCAACAATGATTATTGCAATCCCTACAGGAATTAAAATTTTCAGTTGATTAGCCACCCTTCAAGGAACACAATTAATATATTCTCCAGCTATTTTATGAGCTTTAGGATTTGTATTCCTATTTACAGTAGGGGGATTAACAGGAGTAGTTTTAGCTAACTCTTCCATTGACATCATCCTGCACGACACTTACTACGTAGTAGCCCACTTCCACTATGTATTATCAATAGGAGCCGTATTCGCTATCATAGCAGGATTCATTCACTGATATCCTCTATTCACTGGCCTAACCATAAACACCAAATGATTAAAAAGTCAATTCATCATTATATTCATTGGAGTAAATTTAACATTCTTCCCTCAACACTTCTTAGGATTAGCAGGAATACCACGACGATACTCCGATTACCCCGATGCATACACCGCATGAAACGTAATTTCAACAATTGGATCAACCATCTCACTTATCGGCATCATTTTCTTCGTCATTATCATTTGAAAAAGAATAATCAAACAACGACAAGTTATTTTTCCTGTACAACTAAATTCATCAATTGAATGATACCAAAACATTCCACCAGCAGAACACAGATATTCAGAACTCCCATTACTATCTAATTTCTAATATGGCAGATTAGTGCAATGGATTTAAGCTTCATATATAAAGTATTTTACTTTTATTAGAAAAATGTCAACATGAGCAAACCTAGGTCTACAAGATAGTGCTTCCCCATTAATAGAACAATTAACATTTTTTCATGATCACGCACTATTAATTCTAATCATAATCACAATAATAGTAAGCTACATAATATGTTCATTATTCTTTAATAATTACAGTAATCGATACTTACTTCATGGACAAACAATTGAAGTAATTTGAACTATTCTACCAACAATTATTTTACTATTTATTGCATTTCCCTCCCTTCGTCTCCTATACTTATTAGACGAAATCAACGAACCCTCAATTACACTTAAATCAATCGGTCATCAATGATACTGAAGTTACGAATATTCTGACTTCATAAATATTGAATTTGACTCCTACATAATTCCAATTAATGAACTAAAAACAGATAGATTCCGTCTTTTAGACGTGGACAACCGAATTGTTCTACCAATAAATTCACAAATTCGTATTCTAGTCACTGCAGCTGATGTAATCCACTCATGAACAATCCCCGCTCTAGGTGTAAAAATTGATGGAACACCAGGCCGATTAAATCAAACCAATTTCTTCATAACCCGACCAGGTTTATACTTCGGACAATGCTCAGAAATTTGCGGAGCAAACCACAGCTTTATACCCATTGTTATCGAAAGTGTACCAATAAATTTCTTTATTAAATGAATCTCTAACATAAACTAACATTAAATGACTGAAAGCAAGTACTGGTCTCTTAAACCATGTTATAGTAATTTAGCAATTACTTTTAATGAAAAAAAAATTAGTTAAACAAATAACATTAGTATGTCAAACTAAAATTATTATAATTATTAATATTTTTTAATTCCACAAATAGCCCCTATTAACTGATTAAGCTTATTTTTTTTATTCTCCCTCATCTATATTCTATTTAACATAATAAACTATTTCATTTACATACCCCCTACACCTCTATCCAAAAAATTAAATAATTCCTATTTAAATTCAATAAACTGAAAATGATAACTAATCTATTCTCTGTATTTGACCCATCTTCAAGCATATTCAATTTATCACTAAATTGATTAAGAACATTCATAGGACTACTAATAATCCCCTCAATATATTGATTATTACCTTCCCGATATCACATTGTATGAAATAATATTACATTAACCTTACACAAAGAATTTAAAACTTTATTAGGAAACCCAAACCAAAAAGGCACGACCTTAATTTTCATTTCACTATTCAGATTAATTTTATTTAATAATTTCATGGGATTATTCCCTTATATCTTCACAAGAACAAGCCATTTAATTTTAACACTAACCTTAGCATTACCTTTATGATTAACTTTCATAATTTATGGATGATTAAATCATACACAACACATATTTACCCACCTAGTCCCACAAGGAACTCCAGCAATCTTAATACCATTCATAGTTTGCATCGAAACAATTAGTAATATCATCCGACCAGGAACATTAGCCGTACGACTAACAGCCAATATAATTGCAGGACATCTACTATTAACATTACTAGGAAATACAGGACCTAACTTATCCTCAATAATTGTAATAATCTTACTAATCACACAAATTCTATTACTAATTTTAGAATCAGCAGTAGCAATTATTCAATCCTACGTATTTGCCGTATTAAGAACCCTTTATTCTAGTGAAGTAATTTAATGTCAACACACTCTAACCACCCATTTCACCTAGTAAATCATAGCCCCTGACCACTAACTGGAGCTATCGGAACCATAACATTAGTATCAGGATTAGTAAAATGATTCCATCAATATAACAGTTCACTTATCCTATTAGGAACAACAATTACTATTCTAACAGTATATCAATGATGACGAGATGTATCACGAGAAAGAACATTCCAAGGATGTCATACCTACCCCGTAACAACAGGATTACGATGAGGAATGATTTTATTTATCGTATCTGAAGTATTATTTTTTACATCATTCTTCTGAGCCTTTTTCCACAGAAGTCTATCCCCAGCTATTGAACTAGGAACCATTTGACCACCCATAGGTATTATCCCATTTAATCCATTCCAAATCCCCTTATTAAATACAACTATCTTATTAGCATCAGGAATTACTGTTACATGAGCTCATCACAGATTAATGATAGGAAATTATTCACAAACAACTCAAAGATTATTTTTCACAATTCTATTAGGAATTTACTTCTCCATTTTACAAGCATATGAATATATCGAAGCCCCTTTCACAATTGCAGATGCAGTATATGGATCAACCTTTTTTATAGCTACAGGATTCCATGGCCTTCATGTACTAATTGGAACCACATTTCTTCTAATCTGTTTAATTCGTCATTTAAACCATCACTTCTCAAAAAATCATCACTTCGGATTTGAAGCAGCTGCATGATACTGACACTTCGTAGACATTGTATGACTATTCCTTTATGTATCAATCTATTGATGAGGAGGATAAAAATAATATATATATATATATATATATATTTGTATAGTATAAAAGTATATATGACTTCCAATCATAAGGTCTATCAATAATAATAGTATAAATAATCTTTTCTATTACAATAATAGCAATCATCATCTTATTACTATCAACTGTTGTAATAATAATAGCAACTATTTTATCTAAAAAAAAGATTAGAGACCGAGAAAAAAGATCACCATTTGAATGTGGATTTGACCCTATATCATCATCTCGACTACCATTTTCTCTAAAATTCTTTCTAATCACCATCATTTTCTTAATTTTCGACGTAGAAATCGCCTTAATTTTACCAATAATTTTAATTCTAAACTTCTCAAATCTAATAATTTGAACATTAACATCAATCACATTCATCCTAATTTTACTATTAGGATTATACCACGAATGAAATCAAGGAATATTAAACTGATCATATTAAAGTATTAGGGTTATAGTTAATAATATATAACATTTGATTTGCATTCAAAAATAATTGAAATCTCAATTCACCTTAAAAAATATGAAGCGATTTATTGCAATTAGTTTCGACCTAATCATAGGTACTTATACCCTTATTTTATTAATTGAAACCAAAACAGAGGTATATCACTGTTAATGATATAAATGAATTATATATTTCCAATTAAAGAAATATGAGAATCAAATAAAAGCTGCTAACTTTTCATTTTAATGGTTAAACTCCATTTATATTTCTAAATTTATATAGTTTAACAAAAACTTTACATTTTCACTGTAAAATTAATAATTTGTATATATTTATTTATAAATTACTTAATTTAATTATTTAACTATCTAAAGATCAATTTATATCTCCCTAATATCTTCAATATTATACTCTAATTATAAGCTATTTAAATATAAAAAAATTAAAAACATTAAAATAACAACTCACAAAACAAAAATTAATAAATAAATCCTTAAATTATTATTCTGAATTATATAACTAAACCGAGAATAAATTATTATATGCTTATACAAATTCTGTCTTCCCAAAAATTCTGATCAACCTTGATCAAAATTCTTTAAAACAAACATCCCAACCCTTAAAGAATAATTAACAATACCGTAAGTAGAAATATAAGGTATAAATCATATAGAACCCATGAATAAACTAATTAAATAATTATTAAATGATTTATTAATAAAAAATAAAGAAACCCTAGAAACCAAATAACCTGCCAGTCCCCCAACAATACAAACAAATAACGTCATAAACTTTAAATAATATGGTAAACAAATTATATAAGGTCTAGAAAAAATTAATCAACTAAACATTCTTCCCCCAATAATTCTTATAATTATTAATCCTATTATACCCCTCAACATAATTCAACTCTCATCATTCAAAACATTCAACGCCCCACAATTCAAATCGCCGGTCATAGAATAATACACTAAACGTAAAGAATAACACACAGTTAAACCTGTAGAAAAAAAAAAAAAAAAAAAAATTAATAGATTTACTCTTCTTAAAGAAATTATTTCTAAAATTAGATCTTTAGAATAAAACCCCGCTAAAAAAGGCATACCACACAAAGCTAAATTAGCTACATTAAAACAAGAAGAAGTTAAAGGTATATACAAACTTAACCCCCCTATTAAACGCAAATCTTGTGAATTATTTATATTATGAATAATAGCCCCCGCGCACATAAAAAGTAATGCTTTAAACAAAGCATGTATTAATAAATGAAAAAAAGCTAATTTATAATATCCTCTAGATAAAACTATTATCATTAAACCCAATTGACTTAATGTCGATAAAGCAATAATTTTTTTTAAATCAAATTCAAAATTAGCCCCCAATCCTGATATAAACATTGTCAATCCCGACAATAATAATAAAATTTGACTTATAATTATATTATTCAACAAAAAATTAAATCGAATTAACAAATAAATTCCCGCCGTAACCAAAGTAGAAGAATGAACTAATGCAGAAACTGGGGTAGGAGCTGCTATAGCAGCTGGTAACCAAGACGAAAAAGGAATTTGAGCTCTTTTAGTTATAGCAGCCAACATAACTAATACACCAATTAATAATATTTCTCTATCATTAAATATAAACTCTAGATAATAGATATAATTTCATCCCCCGTAATTTAATATTCAAGCAATTGCTATTAACAAAGCCACATCTCCAATACGATTTAATAAAGCTGTTAATATCCCAGCATTATAAGATTTAATATTGTTAAAATAAATTACTAAACAATAAGATACTAATCCCAAACCATCCCACCCTAGCAAAATTCTAATTAAATTTGGACTAATAATTAATAATATCATAGATATAACAAATAACAAAACTAATATAATAAATCGATTAATATTCATGTCATTAATTATATATTCCTTTCTATAATAAATAACTAATGAAGAAATAAACAAAACAAATGACATAAATATTAATCTTATCCAATCAAACAAAAAAGTCATAACAACTCTTATAGAATTTAATGACACAACTTCTCACTCAAAAAAAATAATTAAATCATTTAAAATAAAATAAAAAGATATTATTATAAATAAAATTCTTAATATAAAAAGAAAACAAAAATTAATAAAACAAATTGATAAATACTTCATAATTCAAAATGAATAAATTCATATCACTGATACCACAAATCAATATTTTTATTAAACTATTTAAATTATAGTCAAAATAAGCTTATCTCAGACTTCAAAATTAATAAATTTAAAGGAAATCAATGCAAAAACAATAATAAATATTCACGATTAAATCCTATTCTAAATGAATAAACACCTGAACATAACTTCCCATGTTGACTATAAGCATATAAATATAATGTATATGCAGCACTAAAAAATGATAAAAAAACCAATATAATTATCGTTAATCATGATCAACTAACAATTCTGTTTAATAAAGAAATTTCCCCTAATAAATTTAAAGTAGGAGGAGCAGCTATATTAGCAGAACATAATAAAAATCATCATAAAGCCATAGAAGGTATAAAATTCAATAAACCCTTATTAATCAACAAACTACGACTCCCTAACCGCTCATAAGAAATATTAGCTAAACAAAATAAACCAGAAGAACATAATCCATGAGCAATTATTAACATATAAGAACCGCATAATCCTCAATATGTTATTGTCATTAAACCTCTTAAAACAATCCCTATATGAGCTACAGAAGAATAAGCAATTAAAGACTTCAAATCAGTTTGTCGCAAACAAATTAAACTTACTAAAACCCCCCCAACTAATCTAATTCTAATGAATCAGTAATTATACTTAATTCCTAAAATCTGTAAAAAATAAAAAACCCGCAATAACCCATAACCACCTAACTTCAATATAATACCTGCTAAAATTATTGAACCTGAAACCGGAGCTTCAACATGAGCTTTAGGTAATCATAAATGAACTAAAAATATTGGTATCTTAACTAAAAACGATAAAATTAAAGAAAAATATAAAATTAAATAATTTAAATTATAGTTATTCATAATATAAAAATTAATAGAATTTAAATTATTATATAAATAAAAAATTGAAATTAATATAGGTAAAGAAACCAATAATGTATAAAACAATAAATATATCCCAGCCTGTAAACGCTCGGGTTGGTACCCCCACCCCAAAATCAAAAATAACGTAGGAATTAAACTACCTTCAAAAAATAAATAAAATATAAATAAATCCATACTTATAAAAGTTAATAATAACAAAAATAACAATGATAAAACCATAAATAAAAATAAATTTTTATAATTATTATATTTATTAATAGAATCTCTAGCCATTAATATCAATCCACAAATTCAAAAACTCAATAAAATTATCCCATAAGAAAGCAAGTCCAAACCTAAAAAATAAGAAATTCTAACTCAATAATTACTATATAAATTAAAAACAATACAAATAAATATAATAATAAATAAAACATTCTGCACCATTCAAAATATTTTTTTTATAAAACAAAAAGGAAATAATAACAACAATATAAATAAAACCCTTAACATTGTAAAATATTAAACGATTGAAAATAATCATTTCCATAAGTACGAATTATTGAAACTAAAACTGACAGCCCTAAAACTCCTTCACAAACTCTAAAAGTTATAAAAACCATCATAAAATAACTTTCATAATTCAATATATTCAAATAGATAAATAATAAATAAAATAAAGACAAAACAATATATTCTAAACTCAAAAGCATAGATAACAAATGCTTACGCTTAGAAATAAAAACAAAAATTCCCACTATTACTGAAAAAAAAGGTAATCCCCAATTTATTAATATTATCATTAGTTTTAATAGTTTAACAAAAACATTGGTCTTGTAAATCAAAAATAAGAAAGAAGTTCTTTTTAAACTTCAAGAAAAAAGATATATCTTCATCATTAATCTCCAAAATTAATATTTTAATTTAAACTACTTCTTGACATCATACAACTTATATTATATTCACTAATCTTAATTTTTAGCATTATTTTCTTACAAATAAATCACCCTCTCAGTATAGGAATTATATTATTAATCCAAACTATTACAATTTGTTGTCTAACAGGACTAATAACTAAAAGATTCTGATTTTCTTATATTCTATTTCTAGTTTTTGTAGGAGGAATATTAGTACTATTCATCTACGTAACATCTCTAGCTTCAAATGAAATATTTTCCATATCAACAAAAATAATTATTACAACATCAATCATATTAATAGCATTAACATTATTAATCATATTCACAGATAAAATAATTCTAATATTCAACTCCAGAAACAATGAAATAAATTCTATCATCAACATCAATTCATATATTAAAGAAAATGCATTAAACTTAAATAAATTATATAATTATCCTACAAATATAATCACTATTTTATTAGTAAATTATTTATTAATTACATTAATTGCAACTGTAAAAATTACTAAATTATTCTATGGTCCAATCCGGTCAATAAATTAACAAATGAACAAACCAATACGAATTAACCATCCAATCATAAAAATCGCAAATAACGCTTTAATTGATCTTCCATCACCAGCTAACATTTCTGTATGATGAAATTTCGGATCACTACTAGGCTTATGTTTAATAATTCAAATCTTAACAGGCTTATTCATCGCAATACATTATACAGCAGATATCTCAATAGCATTTAATAGAGTAGACCACATTTGCCGTAACGTAAACTATGGTTGATTACTACGAACACTACACGCAAATGGTGCATCTTTATTTTTTATTTGTTTATATCTACATATTGGACGAGGAATTTACTACAGATCATACCTATTTACACCAACTTGATTATCAGGAACGATCATTTTATTTATAGTTATAGCTACAGCATTTATAGGTTACGTTTTACCTTGAGGACAAATATCTTTTTGAGGGGCAACAGTAATTACCAATTTATTATCAGCTATCCCATATTTAGGAACTGATTTAGTACAATGAATTTGAGGAGGATTTGCTGTAGACAACCCCACATTAACCCGATTCTTTACATTCCATTTTATTTTACCTTTTATCGTACTAGCAATAGTAATAATTCACCTACTTTTCTTACACCAAACAGGATCTAATAACCCAATAGGACTAAACTCAAATTTAGATAAAATTCCATTTCATCCCTACTTTTCATATAAAGATATTGTAGGGTTCATTGTAATAATACTAAGTCTAGTAATATTAACTTTATCAAACCCCTACCTACTAGGAGACCCGGATAACTTCATTCCAGCAAACCCTTTAGTCACCCCAATCCACATTCAACCTGAATGATATTTTTTATTTGCATATGCAATCCTTCGATCAATTCCTAATAAATTAGGAGGTGTAATCGCATTAGTAATATCAATTGCAATTTTAATAATTATACCTTTTTATCATCTAAGAAAATTCCGTGGAATTGAATTTTATCCAATCAACCAAATATTATTCTGAACAATAACTATTATCGTTATTTTACTAACATGAATTGGAGCACGACCAGTAGAAGACCCTTACATCATCACAGGACAAATCCTAACTATTGCATACTTCATATATTATTTAATTAACCCATTAATTTGCAAATGATGGGATAAATTATTAGATTAACTAAATCAGTTAATGAGCTTGAACAAGCATATGTTTTGAAAACATAAAATAGGAATAAAATTTCCTATTAACTTTACTTAAATAAATTAACTAAATCAAATTCAGTAAATAAATCCTTAAACCCACAAAAAACAATAAATAATTCAAAGAAAAAGGTAAAAATCTCTTTCAAGCCAAATACATTAATTTATCATACCGAAAACGAGGCAATGTTCCTCGCACTCAAACAAAAATAAATGAAATAAATATTAACTTCAAATAAAAAAATATATTATATAAATCACCCCCTAAAAAAATTAAAGTAAATAATATTCTTATAAATAAAATTCTAGCATATTCTGACAAAAAAATAAGCGCAAAACTTCCTCTTCTATATTCAACATTAAAACCAGAAACCAATTCTGACTCACCCTCAGCAAAATCAAAAGGAGTACGATTAGTTTCTGCCAAAGAAATCATTAATCAAATAAAAGCCAAGGGATATAACAAAAAAAAAAATCACAAATAAACTTGATAATAATAAAAATTCAATATATTATAATCATTAATTAAAAAAACAAAAGACAATAAAATCAAAGCCAAACTAACTTCATAAGAAATAGTCTGAGCAACAGAACGCAATCTCCCTAATAAAGCATAATTAGAATTTGATGATCACCCCGCAACCATTACAGTATAAACACCCAATCTTGTACAACATATAAAAAATAATAAACCTAAATTAAAAGAAAATAACTTAATAAAAAAAGGCATACACATTCATAACAATAATGATAAAAATAAAGAAAAAACAGGAGAAAAATAATAACTAATATAATTAGATAACAGAGGATAAGTTTGTTCTTTAGTGAATAATTTAATTGCATCACAAAAAGGCTGAGGAATTCCTATTAAACCAACCTTATTAGGGCCTTTACGAATTTGGATATACCCTAAAACCTTACGTTCCAATAAAGTTAAAAAAGCAACTCTAACTAATACACAAATAATTAACATTAAACTCATAATTAAAAACAAAATAATTTCTATATAAAACAAGTACTATTTGTAATATAAATTACATCCATAAATTCTAAATTTATTACATTAATCTGCCAAAATAGCTTAAAATTAAATTAATTATATTCTTAACTTAAAATAAAATTATTCATATACTCAATCCTTTCGTACTAAAATATATAAAATTATTAAAGATAGAAACCAACCTGGCTCACACCGGTTTGAACTCAGATCATGTAAGATTTTAAAAGTCGAACAGACTTTACATTTAAACGGCTACACCTAAACTTTATCTTAATCCAACATCGAGGTCGCAATCTTTTTTATTAATATGAACTCTCCAAAAAAATTACGCTGTTATCCCTAAAGTAACTTAATTTTATAATCATTAATAATGGATCATATAAACATAAATAAATGAATCAAACTTTAAAAGTTAATTAAATTTTAATATCACCCCAATAAAATATAAAAATTTTATTATAAACAAATTTATCCACAAAAGTAAAATAAAAATTATATAAAGATTTATAGGGTCTTCTCGTCTTTTAATTAAATTTTAGCTTTTTAACTAAAAAATAAAGTTTTATTATAATTTTAAATGAAACAGTTAATATCTCGTCCAACCATTCATTCCAGCCTTCAATTAAAAGACTAATGATTATGCTACCTTTGCACAGTTAGTATACTGCGGCCATTTAAAAAAAATCAGTGGGCAGGTCAGACTTTAAATTAATTTCTAAAAGACATGTTTTTGTTAAACAGGCGAACATTATTTTTGCCGAATTCTTTATATAAACTTATCAAAAAAAAAATTAATTCTACATAAAATAAAATATACTAATTTTATCATTATTAATTCATTTTAAAAATTAAAATAAATATTTTAATAAAAAATTAAAATAAAATAAATAATACACTATAAAAACTAATTTATAACAAACTAAATAAAAATTGATACTTTTAAACATATAATATTTCAAATAATATTTATTATTTATAAAAATTTATTCTATAGCTTATCCCATAGAATATTAATTTTAAAAAATTATTTAATTAAAAATAAATAAATAAATAAATTTTTAAAATCTAAATTAAATTTATTTCTTAAAAAACTAGATACCTTTAAAGACGAATAACATTTCATTTCCAATAAATTATTAAAAATAATTTTGTTACATTAAATTTTATAATTTATTAAATCCTTTAAAATCGAGAAAAATAACATAAATATTATTTATTTAATAAACTCTGATACACAAGATACAATAAATTAAATTTTCTTTTTAAACAAAAATTTTTCATTATATTTCAATATTATCTTACAATACTAATACACTATCATTAAAATTATTTATTCTATATAATATACTAAAACATTAAATCATATAATTATTTTTAACAATTTATAATAAAACACCTAAAAAAAAATAAATAATAATTGATCAACTTATATTGATTTGCACAAAAACCTTTTCAATGTAAATGAAATACTTTACTAAACAAGCTTTAAATTGATTCTAGATACACTTTCCAGTACATCTACTATGTTACGACTTATCTTATTTTAAGAACAAGAGCGACGGGCGATATGTACATATTTTAGAGCTAAAATCAAATTATTTATCTCTATAAATTTACTATCAAATCCAATTTCATTAAATTTTTCATAATTAAATCCACATAAATAAAATTTATTGTAACTCATTTATACTTAAAAATAAACTACACCTTGATTTGATATTAATTCTACTATAAATTATAGAAAATTATTATTCTTATAAAATATTCTAATAACAACGATATATAAATTGAACAACAATTTTAAGTAAGGTACATCGTGGATTATCGATTACAAAACAAGTTCCTCTGAATAGACTAAAATACCGCCAAATTTTTTAAGTTTCAAGAACATATCTACTACTACTCAAATAAAATCAATTATATTTCAAATAATAGGGTATCTAATCCTAGTTTCTAATTAAAATTTTATAGCTTCAACAACTCTTAAATTAAAAAATAAAAACAAAGTAAAATTTCACTTAATAAATCATTTAATATTTTTATAAAATTATCTAACTAATATTAATAAAATTTACTTATATTATTTGTATAACCGCAACTGCTGGCACAAATTAGGTCAATATTAATTAACATTTCTATATCTAAATTTCTTTAATTAATAATACTACTTACTGCAAATAAATTTATAAATATTTACTTTCAAAATAAATAATAATTCACACAAAAATTTACATATAATATAAATTAATAATAAATTTTCAAGCCAAAATAAAACTTTTAAAATTAACAAAACAATAACAAAAAAAAAGAATAAACAAATAATAATAACAAAATAGATAATTAAATTTAACATTAAATTAAAATAAATAAATTACTAAAAGTAAATAATTTAATTAAGTATAAAATCCCCACCGCTAGAAAATAACAATGCCCCTAATTTGCTATTAACATCAATAGTAAAAATAACAACATAATAAAATAATAAACAGATAACAACAATAACAAAATAGATAATTAAATTTAACATTAAATTAAAATAAATAAATTACTAAAAGTAAATAATTTAATTAAGTATAAAATCCCCACCACTAGAAAATAACAATGCCCCTAATTTGCTATTAACATCAATAGTAAAAATAACAACATAATAAAATAATAAACAGATAACAACAATAACAAAATAGATAATTAAATTTAACATTAAATTAAAATAAATAAATTACTAAAAGTAAATAATTTAATTAAGTATAAAATCCCCACCGCTAGAAAATAACAATGCCCCTAATTTGCTATTAACATCAATAGTAAAAATAAC